ACTCAAAATAAGTACATGTTCGGTCATCATTGACCAACCCCTCATCAATCTTGATTCATTTCAATATGAACAACAATTTCACCGATTTAATTAGAATATAAATTAAGTACGAAACAAAGTAAGGTATTAGTAATGGATCGAACTAAACCCCTTTCCATTTCATATATGAACAATAGAATATGAAAATGGAACTGAAGGAAAATGGATGTGATAACATAGAACAAAACAAGACTTTATTTATTTTATTTTGGATCTAAGTATTTATTACTTAATTACTTTACTGACGGGCCATAGCAATTGCACCTATCAAAGCAACTAAAAGAATTATAGAAATGAGTTCAAATGGAAGGTAAAAATCTGTTGATAAATGAATCCCAATTTGTTGAACGTTACTTGTTAGGTCCTGCTCTATAATTTGATTGGATCTTGTAGTCCAAACAATCCCGTACCACGACGTATCCGAGATAGTAGTAATTAGTGAAAAAAGAATACTTGTACAAACCAGTGAAGTGACCCCATCCCCAACGGTCCAAAGATAGAAATCGTTGTAATATTCTGAACCATTCATGAACATCACAGCAAATAGGATTAAAACATTTACAGCTCCTACGTAAATAAGGAGCTGTGCAGCAGCTACAAAATAGGAGTTAGATGGAATATGGAATAAGGATATACAAACAAGAACCAGTCCCAATGAAAAAGCAGAATAAATTGGGTTGGTAAGTAAGACCACCCCCAGACCTCCTAATATAAGACCTGATCCCAGAAATACTAAAAGAATATCATGTATTGGTCCAGGTAAATCCATTATGTGTAAAAAAAGAGATAAATAAATCGAAATATTTCATAAACTTACTAACCGATCCAAGAAAAAAGAGGTTACCTTATTTTTTTTCTTGTATATGATACGTTCCTAATTGAATCCTAAAGGGGTGTAGATTTATATAGATACAGTTATTGGATCAATCCCGCTACTGTATCTGAAAGAGTAGTTCGAAATTGTATATTTTGAAATCATCACAGATCTATGAATCCATTCTAAATCAAAATCAAGCCTTGATTCTCACCAATCAATAGTTATTTACTGACCTAGCAAAATGAAAGAAGCCTCACTCCTTTACTTTAGATCAAAACGGAATCTTAGTAATTGGTAATCGTTTTTGAATCAAGAGGTTTACCCCTGATTATTTTGATTGGAGTCGAATTCGTAATTGTTCGAATTGTGTAATCTCCAATTACTGACATTGGTAACCGGCCCAAAGCAATTTGATTATAATTCAATTCGTGACGATCATAAGTAGAAAGTTCATATTCTTCAGTCATTGATAAACAGTTTGTTGGACAATACTCGACACAATTACCACAAAATATACAGATTCCAAAATCAATACTATAATTAAGCAATCGTTTCTTTCTAATATCCGTTTCCAATCTCCAATGAACAACGGGTAGATCTATGGGGCATACCCGAACACATACTTCACAAGCAATGCATTTATCAAATTCAAAATGGATTCGACCACGAAAACGCTCCGATGTGATCGATTTTTCATAAGGATATTGAATAGTCACAGGTAAACGATTCACGTGAGATAAGGTAATCATGAAACTTTGACCAATATACCTTGCAGCTCGTATTGTCTGTTGACCATAATTCATGAACCCAGTCACCAAAGGGAACATATCGTGGATATCCATGAATAGTTTGATGTTTCTTTCTCTTGCTCTAGATAGGTTATGAATCTAGAATATCCTATTTTTTTATAGCGAAACGAGTTGGGAAGAAGTTGTTAATAATAGATTACCTAGAGAAATAGGTAAAAGAAATTTCCACCCAAGGTTTAATAGCTGGTCCATTCTCATCCTAGGTAAAGTCCATCTTGTTGTGATAGGAATGAACAGGAACAAATAAGCTTTAGCTAATGTAATAAGGATACCAACTGTCATTCCAAAGACTCCACCTGTTTTATTTATTCCAAAAGGTTCAGAAATGAATATGTACGGAATAGAGAAATTCCACCCGCCCAAGTAAAGAACTGTTACAAATAATGAAGAAACTAGTAGATTTAGGTAAGAAGCAACGTAAAATAAACCAGATTTAATACCTGAATATTCGGTTTGATAACCTGCTACTAATTCCTCCTCTGCTTCTGGTAAATCAAAAGGTAATCTTTCACATTCCGCTAGGGAAGAAATTAGAAAAACTATAAACCCTATAGGTTGACGCCACAGATTCCACCCCCAAAACCCATATTTTGACTGTGCCTCAACTATATCAACTGTACTTGAACTGTTAGATAATCATAGTCGATGATAACATCACTATTCCCATCGCTATTCCAGAACCGCACATGAGACCTCAGCTTCATACGGCTCCTCGATGGCCACAAATAAATCTAAGGACTGGTTCATTATTACCTCGGCATGTTTGTAGTGTAGATTAGAGTAACGATGTATCGAAGAGTCCCGAATTAGACCAATGGAATTCCGTCCGCCATAATAAAAAAAAGCGCTTCCGAATTGATCTCATCCTTTATTTTCTAATTAGACTTAGAATTCTTTTAGTTCAGTAATAACTTAATCCTTCAATAAAATACTCGTTGTTTCAATAGATATTTCGACCCACACTTTTCGTACGAAAAATAATTAGACACTAATTCATGAGTTATAGTTGATAAATCATTATAAGAATTCTATCCGTATGAATATGGATAGGATTGAGGAAAGAAAGAATAAACAAAGATCTCTTATTATTCAGTTTTCCTATTGCATTCCATTTCTTTCGTTCCTGTTCTTCTTTCTCACTCAGAAGGGGGGTTTCTAAAAAATCAAATCAAAGGATTACTTCGTTCTCGACAGTCATTTATTTAATCAGTGGATAGAAGCATACTCTGGATCGGAATCGTGAGGAAGTACTGCTTGATCATTTCTACGAACTTAAAGCCCTCATTATGATTCCTTTTATGTTATGCAGAAATATCCCTTTGGATACCTTACATTATCTTCATCACTAATCCTTTGTGTACCTTCGTGTTCCTAACCGTCCACTCATTTTTGATTGATCCCCGATATGGTAATACATACAACATACAACAACATACAATACAATAGTAGAAACTCCATACAGTTGATCTTTTGCACCCGCTTCAAGTCATGATGACTAATCAACCAATCTTGGGGTAAACAGTTTCGACCGCTTATGTTTACTTCCACTTTACTCTCGTACATAGGGAATGAGAATCAATCTTCTTACTGCAAATTCATAAGCTGTTTTGTTTCACTCATATAACTATCTGGTTTAACTCATCGACCCGAATGATGAATAAAAAGAGAAAGGTATCTATTCAACACATCCAACCCCTTTCCTGGAAATAAAGGAAAGGGGTAAAGGTTCATGTTCCAACGAATCACACGTAGAGATATTGATAACACACACGGAGTTAATGGTATTTCATAACTAATAGATTGAGCAGCAGCTCGTAGACCACCTGAAAAGGAATATTTATTATTCGATCCATATCCTGACATAAGAAGTCCAATAGGAGCAATACTGGAAATAGCGATCCATAAAAAAACGCCTATACTGAGATCGGCTAGAACAAGGCGATAGCCAAAAGGAATTACTAAATAGCTTAGTAGAATTGATATGACCGCTATAGACGGCCCCATACTGAATAAACGAACATCTCCTCTAGATGGGAGAAGATCCTCTTTCAAAAGTAGTTTGGTCCCATCTGCTAGAGCTTGAAGAATTCCCAAGGGGCCGGCATATTCAGGCCCGATACGTTGTTGTATCCCTGCAGATATTTCTCTTTCTAACCACACAATCACGAGTACGCCTATTGTGATTCCCGATACAGGAGTAAAAATAGGGACAAGCAGCCATAAGAGGTCATAGACCTCTTTTAAGGATTCCGATCTGGAAAAAGAATTGATAGCTTGTACTTCTGTCGTATCAATTATCATTTCAACGATCAACTTCTCCCATAATGATATCTATACTACCTAGTATCGTCATGATATCAGCCAATTTCATTCTTTTAACTAGCTGAGGAAGAATTTGCAAATTGATGAAACCAGGTGGACGAATTTTCCATCTCCAGGGAAAAACACTATTATCCCCTATCAGAAAAATTCCCAATTCTCCCTTTGGGGCTTCTACTCTCACATAAAGTTCTTGTTTCGACAATTCAAAAGTGGGAGAAGGCTTTTTACTAATGAATCGATATTCAAAACCATTCCATTCGGAATCACTTGCTCTATCAAAGCGTCGAACTTCTAAGTTCTCATAGGGCCCCCCCGGAATTCCTTCTAGAGCCTGTTGAATAATTTTTATGGATTCCGTCATTTCATTGATTCGTACTAAATAACGAGCTAATGAGTCTCCTTCTTTTTGCCACTGGACTTCCCAATCGAATTCATCGTAACACTCATAATGATCAACTTTACGAAGATCCCATTGGATTCCGGAAGCTCGTAGCATTGGTCCCGATAAACCCCAATTTATTGCTTCCTCCCCACCAATAATGCCCACCCCTTCAACTCGTTCCAAAAAAATGGGATTTTGCGTAATAAGCTTTTGATATTCAACAATTCCTGTTAAAGAATAATCGCAGAAATCCAAACATTTATCTATCCAGCCATGAGGTAGATCAGCAGCGACTCCCCCGATACGGAAATAATTATGCATCATTCGCATACCTGTGGCAGCTTCGAATAGGTCATATAGCAATTCCCTTTCTCTGAAAATATAGAAGAAGGGAGTCTGTGAACCGATATCTGCCATAAAAGGTCCAAGCCATAATAAATGAGAAGCTATACGACTCAGCTCCAGCATAATTACTCTGATATAGCTGGCTCTTTTGGGTACTTGAATATTTCCTAATTGTTCTGGTGCATTTACCGTTATTGCCTCTGTGAACATAGTAGCTAAATAATCCCAACGTGTTACATAAGGAAGATATTGTATAATTGTTCGGTTTTCCGCAATTTTTTCCATCCCTCTGTGTAAATAACCCAATACGGGTTCGCAGTCAATAACATCTTCACCATCTAGAGTAACGATAAGTCGAAGAACACCATGCATTGATGGGTGGTGAGGACCCATATTAACTATCATGAGGTCTTTTCTTGTAGCCGGTACATTCATATGTTTTCTTCTCCGATCCATTATTCTATGAATTGCCGAAAACGAAATAAATGAGGTTCATCAAAATTCAAGATCTAATAAACCAAAGAATTCAAATAATCTTCAAATTAACGAGTTTTTGGTTCCCGAATATTTAATTGATCGATTAATTTTTTATAACGCACTCTATTTTTCTTTGACAAATAAGCCAGCAGTCGTTGACGTTTTCCCAGAATTTTCCGCAAACCTATCTGAGATAAATAATCTTTTCTGTGCAATTCAAAATGTGAAGTAAGTCTCTGTATCTTATTGGTGAAACTGATTACTTGAAATTCAACAGACCCTTTGTTTTTTTCTTCTTTCGGAATAACTGAGATGAATGAATTTTTGACCATAACCATAAAAATAAAATTTCTCTCTCTTTTTTTTTTTTCCACAGATATGGATTTTACCAATCAGGAATAATAATAATGCCAGTTATTTTGATCTGATACACCCAATAATCTGGATTTATTCATATATGACTTTATTCTATCAAATCAAATCAAAATTAAATTCAAATGAATTGTAAGTACAATTTGTAATTTGATTCGATAGAAGGGCAATTTCTGTACCCACAAAATTAAATTATTTTGACCTAAGAAGATTCTGCCGAATCATTTCTAGATTCAATCCAATTGAGACGTTATTGAATCGGTATCATGTATTAGAATGTAACACAGCGTGTGTGTACATTCATATACCAGACCCGACACCTGATATATAGGAAATGTACCAACCATCAACTAATTCCGAATCGTGGATACATATGTATCCTTGACATACTGAAACGGCTGCCATTATTGGTATCAAACCAGTAGCGATTCATACAAGCTAAATCCTCTAATCGATAATTGGGCCAAAGAAACAATTTGAATTGAATGAATTTATTTATATCTGTATCAATATGCTTGTCCTCATCCAAAAATGGCCCCCAGTTCCTTACATTGTTGTCATTGAAAAATACCGGATTTCTATCCATAACATTCCTATTTCCGGAATTGAAACAAATTAGAATTCTCAATTCTCTACGACGCCTAGGGGATAGAATATTTTCAGGAACAAGCAAATCATAATGATTTTCGTCTCTATTCACAAGCATCTTTTTATGTTGTACAATGGATCCGTTGAAAAAATTCTCATCAACATACCTTTTTTCTCGATATCTTCCATTAGTTTGGCATTTATTATTATGGACCAATGAGATACCTATGGTTTGATACATAATAAATTGTCTATCCCATTTTATAGACAGACGTACTGGTTCGAGAATCAATATTCCCTTTTTTATCAATTCTGGAAGAGTTAGATTCGTCTGAATTAACATTACATCCAGGTGCATTTCTCCTCCTTGAATAGAGGATATAGCAATTTCCTTTGCATTTATTAGTCTAAGCAGGAAACAATATACCTTAACATTATTGAAAATTCTGTGATTCAAAGGATCATCCCATCTCAATTGAAAAAGCAAATATTTTTTCAGGAATAACTCTAGTTTTGCTTTCTTGTTACTCTCGGGTTGTCCTTTCTTTTCACGTTTTTGAATGTCTGATTCCGTGTAATCCTTTTCAAAATCTTTTTGTCGTTTTCGTGCGTCTGAGCCAATATTTCCGTGGCCGAGCTGTTCTTTTTCTTCTTGATTTCGATTCTTTAATTCAAGATATTCTTTTTGATTAGATGATATACGAAGATCCTTTTTTTGATTTCCATTAACGTTTTTGTTTTCACTAATGTTTTCATTTCCATTAAAAATGAAAAGAAGTAATTTGATTGGTATAATCCACGGTTTGATCTTATATGCATCATAAAGTGGCACAAATTCTGAGAAGAACCAAGATTTCGTATTTAATATGGGACGATATAGCATTTCTTTATTCATTCCCGTCAAAAAAAAGTTTTTTTTTTGATTGGGTGGGTTGATTTCTTGATGAATCGTGAGATAGAAAAGATCTTTCTTATCAATCATTTGATAATAATCAGTCTCGGTCTTAGTCATTTTATTAATGTTGGTCCCGGTATCCGTATCGGTCCAGGACTCAATATCGATATTCTTTCTAAGAAATAAATCGAAAATTTTCCACTCCAAATATTTTCTATCCGTACTTTTACCCGTACCAATAATATACTCTTCTCCTAGATAATCACTAATAGATATATCCCCCAGTACATAAAATGGTTCAATTTTAGGTGTGTTGTAATTATATGGAATCTCTCGGTCCTCGTTTACTTGTAATGAGGGTGGATAAATAGATGAGTCTTTCCTATCCCCATAATTAATATATTTATATGAAAAAAGATCATATCTGTAGTTTTTTTTTAATTTTTCTTTTTTGCTCGTCAATGAATTCACTTCATAATCATTTTTTTTCTCGTAATGAATGAATTGGGCTTTTTCGTATGAATTCTTTTTTGAGTCTTTATTTTGAATCGTACGACGCCGATTGACCCTAGTTCGCCATTTTTGCGGTACTAATTTAGACCACCTAGCCTGAGATAAATTGTATTGATAATGACCCCTTAACCAGTTTTTCCATTCATTCATTCCAGAATTCGGAAGTTTTTTATGCCTTGATTTGGAATCTAATATTCTTCGTGTTCCAAAAAAATTCCTGATTCTATCCTTAAGAATAAGATATGCTTCGCGATATTGATATGCTTCGCGATATTGAAGTAGAGATCTCAAATGATACTTCTTATTAATAGCTTGGATTTGTGATAATTTGTAAAATACAGATGCTTGTGAAAAGGAATATAGGTCACCAGAAATCTTTGATTTATTATTACTAATATTAGAAAGAGACTTTTTTATAGTCGAAATAAAGTGCATTTTTTTTTGATTTGTTTCATCAATCTCATCAATCCCTTCTTTATTTTTTTCATCATTGTGAATGTATTTATCGATAATCTTTTTTGTTGATTCAAGGAAAGGTTGTACATTGACTCTAGAAACATTAACAGTACATAGAAAGATATGTATGTATATTCTTTCGTTGAAAAATGTCAAAAAATAGTGCCATTTGCGTATGAATATGAATCTGTTACTTCTTCTTTTTGATATCTGCCAAATATGTTTCTGCGATTCCGATCTTTTATCACCACAACTTGTATCGTTAGGACTAATATTTATATCCGGAGTTATAAATATTTTTCTTTTGTCTTTTGCACCCCTTTCTATTTGATTTCTGATTAGGGTTGTTCTATCGGACAGATCTTTCCTTTTTTTTTCTGTCAGTGAATAATTTGCCCAATCCATGAATCTAATTCGAGTGGTCGATTCAGGAACATTTTTATTACTGCTTATGATTATGGAATCTTTTCCATTTTCATTCGGTTCATATACTTTCTTCAATACAAATAAGAAAATTGGATTTACGTTTGCAAACTCTTTTATTATTCTTTTTAAAAATAGAACCGTTTTGATAATCCATCTTGTTTTTTCTTTTGAGACCTTTATAAACTGTTTTGTTTTTTCTTTGAAAACTCTTAGAACTAGAAAACTTTTTTTTTTCACTTTTCTCTTTTTTTTTTCGAATTCATTATAAATAGGTTCAAAAAAGGAAGGTTGTTGTCGGGCAGAACCAAAAGGTAGTTCGGTTTCCCTTCCCCAGATTGTTAAAAAACAAAAATTTTCTGTTTTCCCTTTCTTTTGGATTGGATCTCTATGATGGGATCGTAGTTTGGATTTGCGCCAGGGTTTCAGACAGAAAGGAAATAGGATTTTTATCTGAATACCATCTGTTAACCAGTTTTTCGGAAATTCTGTTTCTGATAATTGAACACCATTATAGGTGCATTTAACATGCATTTCTCTATTCCACTCCTTCAAATCCTCGTACCACTCGGGGAATTGAAATAAGAACATACGGCCGAGGTTTTTAGCTATTATCAATGAAGGCAATATGATGTATTTTCTAAGAATCGATTGGGTTACTAACATAGTACCTCTTATTGCTTGAGCAAATATAATAGTATCCCAAGTTTCTGCTATTGCTATCCTTTCATTCTCGTTTTTTTTATCTGCAATTTTTTTTGCCTTTTCTTTTGCCTCTTCCTCCTCAGAATCCGAAGTTTTTAATTTCGGTCCTGTATCTATCCAATTTCTAAAAATGAGATTCATTGTTCGGGAGATATCAAAAGAAAAAAAAAAAGTTTTGTCTATTCTGTCCAAAAAAAGCAGGGAATGCACATTCGCTTGAAACATTTTCCAAGTAACTATTTTACGTCTTTGAGCGCGCATGGATCCTTTTACTATATCCCGACGAAAATCTGATTGTTGCGAGTAACGTACCAAAGCCAACTCTTCTGCTTGATCACTATTAGTACTGGTACTAGTATCAGTATTGGTATTCTGATCCGGATCCGCCTTATCAGTATAAATTACCACACGTTTGGCTTTTCTTGAACGAATCCCATGATTTTCTGTTGATTCTTCCTCATTTTCCTCCTCCCGCTCTTCAAAAGAATTGATCAATTTGTATGATCGTCGAGGAATCTTTTTACCGATTTCTTCTATTCCAATAGATTTATTTTGAATTGTTTGATTATTTGGATCAGTTGTAATTACATCGAATAGAAATTTCAAACATTTTTTTTTTTTTTCTGAATCAAATCTTCTTTGTTCGGATATTAAAACAAGCTTTTTAAAATTCAGACTAAAACCTGTTGTTGATTTCCTAGCTAATTCACTGATAGAGGTCAAGAAAGGACCAATGTCTGTCGATAATGATTCTCCATTAAATGTATCCATTTTATGTTCAAGTTTTTGGTAATCCGGAGGAAGCCTATCATGAATCTTATTTATCCAAACCATTCCTATAGAATCTTCTGTCGAAG